TATATATATTTCTAGCATAAACAACAAAAATAAATTTTTTATAATAAAGCATTATCTTATATATGCCGAAATTAATTATATCTATTAAATTTTATTATATAAAAAATATTGAGGAAGATTATCTTCCTCAATATTTTTTATACTTATTTAAATATATTTTATACAAAAAATTTATTTTTATTAGTTATTTATTTTAATTATAATTTATATGTATATATAATGGAATTTAACCAATTCTTAGAAGATCAAAACTTCTCGTGCTATTTAACACTTACATATAATGAAATTTGAACGGAATTAAACCGCTCAAGAAATAAGTTAGAAGCTTTTTCTTAACCAATAAATTTCCTTAATAGGAAGTTATTTCAATTTTTCCATTAACAGTGGAATACCTCTTTTTGGTTTCTATTAATATTTTCTTAAATTTAAAATTATCAATTTATGTTTAATTAGATTTTATTTTAGTGAATGGTGATTAATAAAGTTTGATTTTTGCTTTAAGCTTTGTTTTATAATTATTTAATATATGTAAATTTTGGTGGAATATATTTGCTTAAAGTAAAGTGTATAGGCGCAATATATAATGTTATCAATAGGAGAAATCTTGAGTTAGTGAATTATAATAAATTTGATAAAATCTTGTGCCAGCAATCGCGGTTATACTTGAAAGTTAAATAAAGTATATTAGTGTAGAAGTTAGTAAATTAATTTAAGATAAGAGTTTATGTTTATAAAAAGTGAAATTGGGTTATAAAATATAAAGAATTTATTTGATAATTAAGATAGTGAAGCTTAAAAAACTAAGGTATGAATTAGGATTAGATACCCTAGTACACTTAGATTTAATTTATAAATACTAGAATATTAGAAGTTATGTTCTTTAAATTTAAGAAATTTGGCGGTGTTTTAGTCTAGTTAGAGGAACCTGTTTTATAAACGATACAACACGCATTATTTTACTTATTTTAGTAAATCAGCTTGTATACCGTCATTATAAGATAATTTAGGAGAAAATATTATTGAGATCATATTATTGAGTATATTAGATCAAGGTGCAGCTTATAAGTAAGTAAATATGGGTTACAATAAAATTTATTTAATATGAATTAAGTATTTAAATAAACTTATGAAGGAGGATTTAATTGTAAGGAAAGGAGTAGTGAGATTTTCTGATATAAGCTCTAAATTATGTACATATCGCCCGTCGCTTTCATTTAATGTGAAATAAGTCGTAACATAGTAGGGGTACTGGAAAGTGTCCCTAGAATTACAAAGTAAAGCTAAAAATTAGCATCTCATTTACACCGAGAAGGTTTGTCGTGTAATTCGATATATTTTGATTATACATAATTGTTAATGTAATAAATATGAAAAAGATTTTTAAAATATAGTAAATTTAATTGAATGATGTTTAAAGACTTAGTGTAAAATACTGTAAAGGAAATTTGAAATAATTTAATAGTTAATAATGTAAAAGTAATATTAAAATTATGTATCTTGTGTATAATAGATATTTAAAATTATATAATTCAGTTATATGTCTCGAAAAGGGAATAGCTAAATTAAAAGGTGAGTTTTTGTGGTAGAAAGATTTGAAATTTTATTTTAGGAGTGAAATATTAGTCGGGTTCCTTGATATCTAGTTTTTTAAGAAGTAAGTTTAAATTAGCATTTTTATATATTTATAGAAATAGTTAGAATAAGGGGGATTAGCTCTTTATTGTTTAATGTTATAAAAAAGTATTTTTAAATAATTTAACTAGGCTTAAAATTAGCTATGTTAATAGAGTGTTATAAGTAAAATTTAGGTTAATAATATTTATATATTTTTTAATTTTTTATTAAGAATTATTTTGAAATAATGTTGAAATAGTTATAATGAGTATATTAGTATATAGGTTATGTTTGAAGTATATAATTTAGATTATTAAATTATTTATATGTATTTATATGTTCTTTTTAGGAATTCGGCAAAAATTATTTCTGCCTGTTTAACAAAAACATGTCTTTATGAAGGTTTATAAAGTCTAACCTGCCCATTGGGAACTAAAAGGCCGCGGTATTATGACCGTGCAAAGGTAGCATAATCATTAGTTTTTTAATTGAAGGCTAGAATGAATGGTTGGACAAGAAATAATCTGTCTTAAATGAATATATTGAATTTAACTTTTAAGTGAAAAGGCTTAAATGAACTGAAGGGACGATAAGACCCTATAAAACTTTATATTTATAATATAGTAGTTAGTTTTATTTAATAATATTATATTAAAGTATTTGGTTGGGGTGACAAGGATATAATATAAAATAACTGTCTTTTTTTTTTACAGTAATATTTGGTTTAATGATCCTAGAAGGGATTAAAAGATTAAGTTACTTTAGGGATAACAGCGTAATTTTCTTTAAGAGTTCTTATCGACAAGAAAGTTTGCGACCTCGATGTTGAATTAAAAGTTCTTTATAGAGTAGAGACTATAATAGAAGGTCTGTTCGACCTTTAAAATTTTACATGATTTGAGTTCAGACCGGTGTGAGCCAGGTTGGTTTCTATCTTTCAGTGATAATTGTAATTATTTTAGTACGAAAGGATTAAATAATTAAAAAATTTTTGAGTTATTTTGGCAGAATATGCGTTAGATTTAGGATCTAATAATATAGGAATCTATAAATAATAAAAATGCTTGGTCATGGAGGAATAATATTAGTAATAGTTGTTAATTATTTAATTTTAATTGTTTGTGTACTATTAAGGGTTGCTTTTGTTACTTTATTAGAACGAAAGATTTTAGGTTATATTCAAATTCGTAAAGGACCTAATAAGTTAGGGGTTTTAGGTATTTTACAGCCTTTTTCGGATGCTGTAAAACTTTTTTGTAAGGAAAATATAAATTTAATAATATTTAATTTTTTACCTTATTATATAGCTCCTGTGTTAAGTTTATTTATTTCTTTAATTTTATGAAGGGTATTACCTTATGGTAGAGGTTTATTTAATATAAGTTTAGGGGTATTATTTTTTATATGTTGTTTAAGAGCAGGAGTATATCCTATAATAATAGCGGGTTGAGCTTCGAATTGTAAGTATTCTTTGTTGGGAAGTTTACGTTCTGTTGCTCAAACTATTTCATATGAAGTAAGTTTGGCTTTAATTTTATTGTCTTTTATTTTTTTAATTGAGAGTTTTAATTTTAAGGATTTTGTTGTGTATCAAGAGGAAGTTTGATTTTTGTGACTAACTATTCCATTAAGAATGGTTTGATTTGCTTCTAGTTTAGCTGAGACTAATCGGACTCCTTTTGATTTTTCTGAGGGGGAATCTGAGTTGGTTGCAGGGTTTAATACTGAATATAGAAGGGGAGGTTTCGCTTTAATTTTTATGGCTGAGTATTCAAGTATTTTGTTTATAAGAATAATTTTTAGGTTATTTTTTCTGGGTCCTGATTCTTTGAGTGTTATTTTTTATATAAAGGTGGTTATAATTAGGTTTGTTTTTATTTGGGTGCGAGGGACTTTACCTCGTTTTCGTTATGATAAACTTATATATTTAGCTTGAAAGAGGTTTTTACCTGTATCTTTAAATTTTTTGATTTGATGTATAGGTATAAAGATGTTGTTTTATACTTGATTTTTAGTAGTGTAATTGTAAATCGGAGGATAGTTTAAGGCAAAAAATATTAATTTTGGATATTAAAGATATTCTTTTCTTTCGATATAAAAGTTGGAGAGTTCTCTCCTATTAATGTTTTCAAAACATTTGTTTTATATAAACTAAACTTTAAATTTAATCATTTATCTCATATTATTGTAAAAATCGGATTAATAATATAATATAAAAAGTAGAGTGTAGATAGGATTTGGCCTGTAAGAATGTAAGGGGTTTCTACTGGACGTGCTCCAATTCATGTTAATAAAATTACTACTGAAACTAGATATCAGAAGGTGATTTGGTTAATGGGATAGAATGTGCTTCTTCGGAAAGTAGAGTTATGTGTAAATGGTAAGATTATTAAGATAGCAATTGAAGCTACTAAAGCAATAACTCCTCCAAGTTTATTTGGAATTGAACGTAGAATAGCGTAAGCAAAAAGAAAATATCATTCGGGTTGAATATGAACAGGGGTTACTAAGGGGTTTGCTGGGATAAAGTTGTCTGGATCTCTTAAAAGGTATGGGTTAAGAAGGGTTAATATGATTAAGGCTCAGAAAAGAACAATAAAACCTAAAATATCTTTAAAGTTAAAATAAGGGTGAAAAGGAACTTTGTCTACAAATGAAGAAATTCCTAGTGGATTGTTTCCTCCGGTTTCATGGAGGAAAAGAATATGAATTACTGTTAAAGCTGCAATGATAAAAGGAAATAAAAAATGGAATGAGAAAAATCGAGTTAAGGTAGCGTTGTCTACGGCAAATCCTCCTCAAATTCATTGAACTAAGTCTGTACCTAGAAAAGGAATAGCAGAGAAGAGGTTGGTAATAACTGTTGCTCCTCAAAAAGATATTTGTCCTCAGGGTAGGACGTAACCCAGAAAAGCTGAGGCTATAGTTAGAAAAAAAATTAATACCCCAATTATTCAGGTATGGAAATAAGTATAAGAGCTATAATATATTCCTCGTCCAATATGGGTGTATAGGCAGATAAAGAAGAAGGAGGCCCTATTGGCGTGAACAGTACGTAAAAGTCACCCATAATTTACGTCACGACAAATATGGATAGTTCTTGAGAAGGCTATTTCAATATTAGGGGTGTAGTGTATAGAGAGAAATAGGCCTGTTATAATTTGAATAATTAAACATAATCCTAATAGTGAGCCAAAGTTTCATATAATTGAAATATTTCTAGGAATTGGTATGTCAATTAATGATCTGTTAATAATTTTAAATAAAGGGTGAGTTTTTCGTAAAGGTTTAAACATTAATTATTTACTCGTAAAGGTCTTGAGTGAACGTTGATGATTTTTACTACTGCAAATAGGGTTAATAATAAATATGAAATAATAAATAGGGTAAATATTATTGATGAAGAATTATAAATAGTTCTTGTTATCAAGGGGGCGTTCCTAAATTTATAAGTAAAGAGAATAGAAGATCTTCTGATTCTAAATTTGGAAGTAGTTAATAAGGGATCTATAAAAAAAGAGATTAAGCATATTATAAGTATAACAAATGTTAAAGATAATAAGGTAACAAATGAAACTCCAAATATTTCATTTGATGCTAAAGAGGCTACGTAGATAAATAGAACTAATATTCCTCCTAAGAAAATTAAAAAAAGAATATAGGAAAATCAGAATGAATTATTAGAGAATCCAGAGGTAATGCAGATAATTAAGGTTTGAATAAATAATGTTAATCCTATTGATAAGGGATGAATTAATCGGGTGAATAAAATGGAAATAAAGACGGTAGTTGACACAAAAATTAAAAGAATTTTAAAATTATATTTTAAAGTTTTAAGAATTAGAAATTCAATTTTGATTTACAAGACCAAAGTTTTCTTTTAAACTATTAAAACTAATGAATACTTTAAATTTGGTTTATGTTTGTTCTTTAGCTATGTTGTTTTGTGGAGGTTGATCTTTTGTTTCTAATCGAAAACATTTGTTAAATACTTTGCTTAGATTAGAGTTTGTTATATTAAGAGTGTTTTGGGTTATAGTATTATATATTACAAGAGTAGGAATTGAAATGTATTTTGTATTATTTTTTTTAACTTTAGGAGTTTGTGAAGGTGCATTAGGATTATCTTTATTAATTTCTATTGTATGCTCACATGGTAATGATTATTTTGGAAGATTTAATGTAGTATAATGATAAAATTTTTACTTATAAATATAATATTAGTGTTTTTAATTAGTAATTGAGGCGTTGTTGAATTGGCATTGTTTTTGATATGTTTTTTAGTGTTTTTAAGGTTGGGTCATGATTTTTATGTATTTAATTTGGGGTTACAATTAGGTACTGATTATTTGAGTATAATTTTAGTAATATTAAGGGTTTGAATTATTATACTTGTTATTTACAGAAGCCAAATAGTTAATAAAACAAATAAGTTTAGTTGTTTATTTTTGTTTTTGAATTTGATTTTATTATTTGCGTTAGTAATAACTTTTTGTTCTATAGATTATTTAATATTTTATTTAAGTTTCGAAAGTTCTTTAATTCCTACTTTAATTTTAATTTTAGGTTGAGGTTACCAGCCTGAGCGAACCCAGGCTGGTATTTATATATTATTTTATACTTTATTTGCTTCTTTACCTTTATTAGTATCTTTAATTAGGTTATATATAGTGGGGGGGAGATTGACAATGGGGTTAGTAAAAGTAGGAGAATCTGAATTAAGTATGGTTAGTGTCTTATGGTATTTTTTTACTATATTGGCATTTGTAGTAAAATTACCTATATATTTATTTCATTTATGGCTTCCAAAAGCTCATGTTGAGGCTCCAGTAGCTGGTTCAATAATTTTAGCGGGGGTTTTATTAAAATTAGGGGGGTATGGTTTAATTCGGGTATTAAGTATATTCACTGAAGAAAATAAAATATTTTCTTGAGTATGAGTAGGTATTAGAATCTTAGGGGGTGTTTTTGTAAGTATTTTGTGTTTACGACAAGTAGATATGAAATCTTTAATTGCTTATTCTTCAGTGGCTCATATAAGACTGGTCTTAGGGGGTTTAGTAGTATTTAGTTGATGAGGTATAAATGGTGCTGTTATTATTATAGTTGGTCATGGATTATGTTCATCTGGTTTATTTTGCTTATCTAATATTATTTACGAACGGCTCGGGAGCCGTTCGTTATTAATTAATAAAGGGTTATTAAATTTAATACCTTCTTTAGGTTTATGGTGGTTTTTATTAAGTATTAGGAATATGGCGGCTCCTCCTACATTAAATTTGTTGGGTGAAATTAATTTAATTATTAGGATGGTTAGTTGAAGGAAAGTTAGAATAATTAGATTAATTGGTTTATCTTTTTTTAGGGCAGCCTATACTTTATATTTATATTCGATTAGACAGCATGGGGCATTTTTTAGGTCATTGTATGCATGTTGTTCTGGAAAATTAAATGAATATTATGTTTTAAGTTTACATTGAATTCCTTTAAATTTAATAATTTTAAAAAGGAGAGTAGTTTTGCCTATAATTTAATTTAAATAGTTTAATAAAAATATTGATTTGTGGTGTCAAAGTTATAAGAATTTATTTTAAATAGTGGTTTGAAAATTCTCTATACATTTAGTAAGGTTAATTTTTTTGGTTATTGGTTCTTTGTTGTGTTTAAGAATGTCTTTGGTGAGATTACAAAATTTAACAAGGTATGTAATCGAGTGGGAGTTATATTCTTTAAATTCTTCTTCTATTGTAGTAACTCTGGTATTTGATTGGTTAAGTTTTATATTTTTAAGTTTTATTTTGTTTATTTCTTCTATAGTTATGTTTTATAGGGGGGAGTATATAAGGGGAGATAAACATTATAATCGTTTTATGTATTTAGTTATTGCTTTTGTTATTTCGATAAATGCTTTAATTGTTAGGCCTAATTTAATTAGTATTTTATTAGGGTGAGATGGATTAGGATTAATTTCTTATGTGTTAGTAATTTATTATCAAAATGAGAAGTCTGCTAATGCAGGTATATTAACTGTTTTATCAAATCGGGTAGGGGATGTAGCGATTCTCTTAAGAATCGCTTTGTTTTTTAGAATAGGTGGTTGAAATTTTATGGTTTGAAGATTATATACTAATGAGGATATAATTTTAATAAAAGTATTAATCGTTGTTGCTGCTATAACAAAAAGAGCACAAATTCCTTTTTCTGCTTGATTGCCAGCTGCTATAGCAGCTCCAACTCCGGTATCTGCTTTAGTGCATTCATCAACTTTAGTGACTGCTGGTGTTTATTTATTAATTCGGTTTAGTCCTATTTTTGAAGGGTCTTTAGTGCAATCTTTTTTATTAATTATTTCTTGTATAACTATATTTATAGCGGGTCTTGGGGCGAATTTTGAATATGATTTAAAAAAGATTATTGCTTTATCTACTTTGAGTCAATTAGGGGTAATATTAAGGGTTTTGTCTCTAGGTTTTCCTGATTTAGCTTTTTTCCATTTATTAACTCATGCTTTATTTAAAGCTTTATTATTCTTATGTGCAGGTGTTGTAATTCATAGTTTAGGTGATTATCAGGATATTCGTATAATAGGGGGTTTAATTGTAAGTATACCTTTAACTGGTGTTTGTATAAATTTATCAAATTTATCTTTGTGCGGGATGCCTTTTATGGCTGGGTTTTATTCTAAAGATTTGATTTTGGAAGTGGCTTTTATAAGTAATATTAATTTTATTAGCTTTATTATATATGTCTTAGCGACAGGATTAACAGTAAGGTATACTTTTCGTTTAATTTTTTATAGGCTTACTAGGGTAAGCCACATTAATAATATAAGAGGAATTAGGGATAATGATTTTGTTATAACTAATCCTATAATAATGTTAAGGTTAAGTTCAGTTTTGAGGGGTGCAAGATTATCATGAATAATATTTCCTGAGTGTTATATAATTTGTTTAAGAAGGTTTATGAAAGGTTTGGTTCTAATATTATTGTTAATTGGGTCTTTTATTGGATACATTTTAAATGTTATAAGTTTAAATGAAACTTTAAATAGTCTTAGTTTGTATTTTTTTAGTAGGTTTTCAGGATCTATATGATTTATACCTTTTTTATCTAGGGTAAAATTAAATTATTATATTTTAAGGTTAAGTAAGAGTTATGATAAAGTTGGAGATAAGGGGTGATCTGAGTATTTTGGGGGTCAAGGAGGATTTAGTGCGATTATAAAAGGTTCTTATTATTTAGAAGTAACTCAAAGTAGGATAATTAAAATTTATATAAAGAGGTTTTTCTTATGAGTAAGAATTGTTATTATTATGTTAGTTTTAATTTAATTTATATAATTTAATCAGAATGTTGTGTTGAAGCCACAACAGTGGTTGTATACCTGTAAATAAATATGATGCCTGATAAAAGGGTAGTTTTGATGTGACTAATTATGTAAGTTTTACTCATATTAATTGAAAGATAAGCTAAGAAAAGCTAATGGGTTCATACCCCGTGAATGAGATCAATTTCTCTCTTTCCGGTGGTTTCTCCTTTTAGAATACTCTTTTTTTTTACTTTAGTTTTAGGGTTAATATTATGTATTTCTTCGGATACTTGATTTGGAGCTTGGGTAGGATTAGAGTTAAATTTATTGTCTTTTATTCCTTTAATTTCTTCTAGGAGGAATCGTTATAGTTCAGAGAGTATTTTAAAATATTTTTTGGTTCAAGTTTTAGCTTCGGTTATAATTATTTTTTCAGCTTTATTTATTTTAATAATGGTAAATTTAAAGATAGTATTTTCTTTATCATTGTTATTAAAGTTAGGAGCAGCTCCTTTTCATTTTTGATTTCCTCAGGTAATAGAGGGGTTAAGTTGAATTCAAGCGATTATTTTAATGACTTTACAAAAAGTAGGACCTATAATTTTATTATCTTATTTGGTTTATGATAAGTGGAGTCTAATTATAATTTTTACATCTGCTGTTGTGTCTGCTATTGTTGGGGCTATAGGGGGATTAAATCAATTATATCTTCGAAAGATTATAGCATTTTCTTCTATTAATCACATATCTTGAATGTTTTTTGCTATAATTTTAAGGGAGTATTGTTGATTACTGTACTTTAGGATTTATTGTTTACTTTCTATTTTAGTTATTATAAATTTTTATTTTCAGCAGGCTTATCATTTTTCTCATTTAGTTAATAGGAGATTTCCTTTAATACCAAAGGTTTTTTCTATAATAAGTTTATTTTCTTTAGGGGGGTTACCTCCTTTTTTAGGGTTTATTCCTAAGTGATTTATTATTCAGGAAATAATTTTTTGTAATTATTTATATCCCTTATTAGTACTTTTAATGTGTAGGTTAGTAACTCTTTATTTTTATATTCGTATAAGAATTTCTTTTTTAACTTTACTATTTCCTTTTAGGGGTTGAGTTATAAAAGATTATGAGAATAATAAAATTATGAATATAGTAATGATTATAAATTTTATTGGAATATTAATTCCTTCAGTTTATATAATATGTTAAGACTTTAAGTTAATGAAACTAACATCCTTCAAAGTTGTAAAAAAAAGAATTTCTTTTAGGTCTTAAGTTTTAGTGTTATCACATTTTCAAATTTGCAATTTGACGTTTTAAATTATTACTATAAAACCTAATAAAAAAGAAAAATCTTGTATCTAAATTTACAGTTTAGCGCCTAAAACTCGGCCATTTTATTTACGCAACGATGATTTTTTTCTACAAATCATAAAGATATTGGAACATTATATTTTATTTTTGGTACTTGAGCTGGTATAGTAGGAACTTCATTAAGAATGATTATTCGGGTGGAGTTAGGTCAACCAGGAAGATTAATTGGAGATGATCAAATTTATAATGTAGTAGTTACAGCTCATGCTTTTGTAATAATTTTTTTTATGGTAATACCTATTATAATTGGTGGTTTCGGTAATTGGTTAATTCCTTTAATATTAGGTGCTCCTGATATGGCTTTTCCTCGAATAAATAATATGAGATTTTGATTATTACCTTTTTCTTTAACTTTATTATTAACTAGAGGTATAGTTGAGAGAGGCGTAGGGACTGGGTGAACTGTTTATCCTCCTTTAGCTTCTGCTATTGCTCATGCGGGGGCATCTGTAGATTTAGGTATTTTTTCTTTACATTTAGCGGGTGTATCTTCTATTTTAGGTTCAGTGAATTTTATAACAACTGCTATTAATATACGGACAGTAGGAATAACTATGGATCGAATACCGTTATTTGTTTGATCTGTATTTATTACTACAGTCTTATTATTATTATCTTTACCTGTTTTAGCAGGAGCTATTACCATATTATTAACTGATCGTAATTTAAATACTTCTTTTTTTGATCCTGCGGGGGGAGGTGATCCAATCTTATATCAACATTTATTTTGATTTTTCGGGCACCCTGAAGTTTATATTTTAATTTTACCTGCTTTTGGAATAGTATCTCATATTGTAGTTGAAGAGTCAGGTAAGAAAGAAGCTTTTGGTACATTAGGTATAATTTATGCTATGATTGCTATTGGTATTTTAGGATTTGTGGTATGAGCTCATCATATATTTACGGTAGGTATAGATGTAGACACTCGAGCATATTTTACTTCTGCTACAATAATTATTGCGGTTCCCACTGGAATTAAAATTTTTAGGTGATTAGGAACTCTTCAAGGGACACAATTAAATTATAGTCCTTCTTTATTATGAGTGTTAGGATTTATTTTTTTGTTTACTGTAGGAGGCTTAACTGGGGTTGTATTAGCTAATTCTTCTATTGATATTATTCTTCATGATACTTATTATGTAGTAGCTCATTTCCATTATGTTTTATCTATAGGAGCTGTGTTTGGAATTTTTGCGGGTATTGTTCATTGATTCCCTTTATTTACTGGTTTAACTCTTAATCAGAAATGATTAAAAATTCATTTTTTTACTATGTTTGTAGGAGTAAATGTAACATTTTTTCCTCAGCATTTTTTAGGTTTAAATGGTATGCCTCGACGTTATTCGGACTATCCTGATGCTTATAGTGCATGAAATGTTTTATCGTCAATTGGTTCTATTATTTCTTTGGTGGCTGTATTAAGGTTTATAATTATTGTTTGAGAAGCTTTTATTATAAGTCGGAAAAGATTTAGGTCTCTTTTTATACCTACTTCTATAGAATGGCAGCATTCTTATCCTCCTGCTGATCATACTTATTCTGAGATTCCTTTAATTTCTAATTAAATCTAAAATGGCAGATGGATGTATAGGATTTAAGCTCCTACAAGGAAGGTTTCTTCTTTTAGAAATGGCAAGATGAGGAAATTTAGGGTTTCAAGATAGGGCTTCACCGTTAATGGAGCAATTGATTTTTTTTCATGATCATACTATGGTTGTATTAATTTTAATTGTTACTTTTGTAGGATACATTATGTTTTATTTGTTTTTTAATTTTTTGGTAAATCGGTATTTATTGGAAAGTCAAGAAGTTGAGATTATTTGAACTATTCTTCCTGCTATTATTTTGATTTTTATTGCATTTCCTTCTTTACGACTTTTATATTTATTAGATGAAATTAATAATCCCAGGATTACTTTGAAAACAATCGGTCATCAATGATATTGAAGATATGAATATTCTGATTTTTTGGATCTAGAATTTGATTCTTATATAGTGAGAACAGCAGACCTTTCTGAATCTGGATTTCGTCTTTTGGATGTAGATAATCGTGTAGTGTTACCTATAAATTCTCAAGTTCGTATACTTGTTAGAGCTGCTGATGTAATTCATTCTTGAACAGTTCCAGCCTTAGGAATAAAAGCTGACGCTATTCCTGGGCGATTAAATCAAATTAGATTTTTTATTAATCGACCTGGTTTATTTTTTGGGCAATGTTCAGAGATTTGTGGGGCGAATCATAGTTTTATACCTATTGTAGTAGAGAGAGTAAGTGTAAATAGGTTTTTGGACTGAGTTTCTTCATGTTTAAAATCTTCATTTGATAACTTAAAGATAAGTGTAAGCCTTTTAAGCTTGAAATAGTAATTTACTTCAGATGAGATAAAAATTAGTTAATAATGTATAATATAAGTTTGTCAGACTTAAGTAATTGAATAAATATTTTTATATGCCTCAAATGTCTCCTCTTTTTTGAATAAATTTATATATTATGTTTTTATTAAGTTTGATTTTAGTATTAGTTGTACAATATTTTTTAGTTATTTATTGTAAGTTAGATTTAATAGAAAAAAAGGATCAGGAAATTAACAAAATTTGAAAATGATAGCAAGATTGTTTAGGATTTTCGACCCTTCTTCAAGAGTTTTTTCTCTCTCTTTAAATTGAATTTCTACTTTTTTAGGTTTATTATTTTTACCGTTTATATATTGGGTTTCTCCTTCGCGTTGAGTTATAATGTGATTAAAGTTTACTAGTATGTTATATGGGGAATTTAAAGTGATTTTAGGTAGAAAAAATCTAGGTTTAAATGTGTTGTTTGTATCTTTATTAACTTTAATTGTATTTAATAATTCTTTAGGTTTATTGCCTTATGTGTTTACTAGTTCAAGGCACTTAGTAATAACACTAACACTTGCTTTTCCTTTGTGATTATCTTTTATAATTTTTGGTTGGGTGAATCATACTCAAGAAATATTTGCTCATTTGGTGCCTCAAGGTACTCCTGGGGTATTAATGCCTTTTATAGTTTTAATTGAAAGAATTAGAAATATTATTCGGCCTGGAACTTTAGCAGTGCGATTAGCTGCTAATATAATTGCTGGTCATTTATTATTAAGACTTTTAGGAGGTATGGGTTCTTCTATACCTTTAGGAATTCTTTGGGGTTTAATTATTTTACAAATTCTTTTATTAATATTGGAGTCTGCTGTTGCAGTTATTCAGTCTTATGTATTTGCTATTTTAAGTACTTTATATGCTAGAGAGGTAAATTAATGTCAAGACATACACATCATACTTATCATTTAGTGGATATAAGACCCTGGCCTTTAACTGGTTCAATCAGGGCTATGATGTTAACTACAGGATTAATCAAGTGGTTTCATCAATTTAGAGCAGACTTATTATATTTAAGATTTGTAGGTGTTATTTTAACTATAATTCAATGATGGCGGGATGTGGTTCGTGAGGGTACTTATCAAGGATTGCATACTGGGGCTGTAATGAGGGGGCTACGTTGAGGAATAATTTTATTTATTTTATCAGAAGTATTATTTTTTTTCTCTTTTTTTTGGGCATTTTTTCATAGGAGTTTATCTCCTGTAGTGGAGGTTGGGAGATTTTGACCTCCTAGTGGTATCCAACCATTTAATCCTTTTGGGGTCCCTCTATTAAATACTACAATTTTATTGTCTTCTGGGGCGACAGTAACTTGATCTCATCATGCTATTTTAAATTCTAATCATAAAGAGGCTTTGCAGAGGTTAATATTGACTGTTATACTGGGATTATATTTCACAGGATTACAGGCTTTTGAGTATGTAGAGGCATCTTTCTCAATTGCTGATTCTATTTATGGTTCAACTTTTTTTGTGGCTACTGGGTTCCATGGTCTTCATGTTATTATTGGATCTTCATTTCTTTCGGTGTGTTTATTTCGTTTATATAAATGTCATTTTTCTTCTTATCATCATTTCGGATTTGAAGCTGCTGCTTGATATTGGCATTTTGTAGATGTAGTGTGATTATTTTTATATGTGTTTATTTACTGATGAGGGGGTTAATTTTTTAGTATAAATGTATATTTGGCTTCCAACCAAAAGGTCTAGAGTCTAGAAAAATTAATTTATATTTTAATAACAAGTGTTTTATTTACTTTAGTAGTAAGGATATTAGTAATAATAGTGGCTTCATTATTATCTAAGAAGGTTGTAGTAGATCGTGAAAAAAGGAGTCCTTTTGAATGTGGTTTTGATCCAAAAGGCAGAGCACGATTACCTTTCTCACTTCGGTTTTTTTTAGTAGCTGTAATTTTTTTAATTTTTGATGTTGAGATCACCCTTTTAATGCCTTTGGCTTATATTATTAGGTTGACAAATATTTTTACTTGATTGTTTGCAGGCTTGGTATTTTTATTAATTCTACTTGTCGGTTTATATTATGAGTGGTGGAAGGGGGCATTAGAGTGAAATGAGTAGAGTTATAGTCAATTATGATTTATGATTTGCACTCATAAGGTATCGGTAGATTAACTTTATAAATTAGAAAGCGAAGAATTGCGTTTAGTTTCGGCCTAAATTTTGGTAAAGACCTCTAATTTGTTTTTAAGGTGTTATAACATATTACATTTTCGCTGTAAAGTTGAAGAATTTCTTCTAAAAATGTTCCCCCCCT